TTTTTTTTTTTTTTAATATATATATATATATATATTATATATATAAAAATGTATATAGATATATATATTTATTAAACTTATTACATTAAATTGTTTCACTCTTCTATGTAATAATTTTATTATATATATTATTAATTTATACATATAGTACCTTTTTACATATAAAATTGCTCAATACATGCCTTTTTTTTAACCCTTTAAAGCCTTTTTAACCCCTAAGGGGGGGGGTTATATTGCTATGACATATAGTCTAAAATTTGCACTTTTTACAAAATTTTATATTTCTAAAATCCACTTTAAGCTTGATTTCCTAAGACTCTATTTTTTTGTTCCTCCCAACATAGAACCTCAATCTCCCTGTGCATTAAGGATTTTTAATTTTTACCCCTAAAGCCAAAACCCCTACTAAAATCCCCTTTTCCCATTATTAAAGCCCATTTGTCTAACAAACGGGTTTTCAAAATACATTTCAAACCCCATTTTTCACAAAAAATCACCATTTTATTCACTTTATTTGCTATCTTAATCTCCCTTTTTTTACTTGTAACCCTTACCATTAATTAATTTTTTTTAATCTCTTAATTTCCCTACATTTTCTAATCTATTTATTAAGACATATAACCACGATTAAAATAGTTTAAATAAAATCTAGTGCTGTGGTCCCTAAGATGCCTTTATTACAGGCTTTTGATCCATGTTAATCTCCTATCTTCGTTCTCTTCCCCCCCTACAACTACTTCTATTAAGCACCCTACTTATCCCTTTTAGCCTAGCTTTTATCTCAACCAACTCAATTATCCTTATTGAATGACAAGTATTCTCCCTCAATTCATCTATTATTATTCTCCCCCTCATCCTCGACATATATAGCCTATTATTTATAGCAACCCTTCTTAACATTTGTAGACATGTACTATTTTTTTCTAAATCCTATATAAAAGAAGATCCTTTCTTCAATCGATTTACCTCCATTCTAATACTCTTTATTATCTCTATGATCCTTCTAATTTTTATTCCCAATATATGAGCCCTTCTTTTAGGCTGAGATGGTTTAGGCTTTACCAGCTTTGCTTTAGTTGTTTACTACTCTAACCCACGATCTCTAGGTGCAGGTATAATTACAGCCTTAACAAACCGAATTGGCGATGCTTTCATCCTTCTCGCTATTGCATGAAATTTAATTTCAAACCAGTGGTCCATTATTAATATATGAAACTCTAAACTATCCTCATTAATTCTGCTATGTATTCTGCTTGCAGCTATAACCAAAAGAGCCCAAATTCCGTTCTCTAGATGACTTCCTGCTGCTATAGCCGCCCCAACACCAGTTTCTGCTCTTGTTCACTCCTCTACTCTTGTAACCGCAGGAGTCTTTCTCCTTATTCGATTTTTCCCTTTCTCTTCTTCATTCTTTTGGTTTAAACCCTCCTTATTAATTGTAGCCTCCTTAACCATATTTATAGCAGGTATATCTGCTATAACCGAATGCGATTTAAAAAAAATTATTGCTCTATCCACATTAAGACAATTAGGTGTTATAATAGCAAGCATTGGTTTAGGCTTCCCAAAACTAGCTATATTCCACCTCCTAACCCACGCTTTATTTAAAGCTCTTTTATTTATTTGTGCCGGCACTGTAATTCATTATAATAACCACACCCAAGATCTACGCAACGTAGGTAATTTATTCTCCCAACTCCCCAGCACAATAACTTGCTTAACAGTAGCAAATATATCTCTTTCAGGCCTCCCCTTTTTATCTGGATTTTACTCAAAAGACCTGATTTTAGAAATCTCTTTTTTTAATCCTTTAAACCTAATCTCTTTCCTTCTACTTATCTCCGCCACAGGCCTTACCATTGCTTACTCAATACGTCTATCTATCTTTTCCATATGAAGGCCTCAAAATTCCTCAGTAATACATCATTTATCAAATGAAGACCAAAACATCACTCTACCTACATCTTTTTTAACCTTTACCGCCATTACCGCTGGTGCCACCCTCAATTGACTTATATCACCCTTTTTCTTTGATCCCACCCTTCCCCTTATCCTTAAAACTTCTCCCCTCTTTATTACCTTATTCAGAGCTATAATAGCCTGATTTTTATTTTCCCCATCTGACTCCTCCCTACCTACCCTTTTAACCTCCCCAACCTCCCACGAAGCCTCATGCGAGATATGATATATAGCCCCAATCGCTATACAATCCACCCTCACTTGACCCCTTTATACTGCTCACCAATCCCATAAAATCCTAGACCATGGCTGATTAGAATTTTTAGGGCCACAAGGCATTTGGTTACTCGTCCACTCCTCATCCAAAACTACTCAATCTATCCAAAACAAATCAATTTCTATTATACTTTATCTCATATCTATTTCCATTCTTATTCCAATATTCCTATTCTGATTTTATAGTTTAAAAAAAACATAACTCTGAAGAAGTTAATTTGGCCATTATGCCTTAAATCAAAAGCACATATAGTATAACTTTTTACGTTAACTTTTCACGTTAAAAATATCATCCTCTTTGATTCTGTGCTCAGATGGTAGTTTAAATTTAAAATACAGATTTTGGGTATCTATGTTTGACTCTCGTCACCAACTGGCTGATAAAGCCAAAAAGAGGCATTGGTCTTGTAAACCAAAGATTGAGCTTTCTCTATCAGCTATGAAATCTATATTTCTTTGTGCCCTTATAATAATATTTTTAATTATTTCTACATTAATTCTACAACGAAAACACATTCTTATATCCCTCCTTGCATTAGAAGGCTCTATACTAACTCTTGTCTTTTCTATAATACTTCTTAGCTCCATTCAATACAACACACACCTTTTACCCCTTATTCTTACTTTTGGGGCCTGTGAAGCTAGAATTGGGTTAGCCCTTCTAGTAGTTCTTACCCGCTCCTATGGTTCAGACATAGTAAACCTTATATCACTAAGTAAATGTTAAAAATAATATTCCCTTTAGTCCTCTTACTCCTACTACCAACTTCAAATATCCTCTTTTTATGACATTCCTCTGCCCTTATTCTCCTTATTCTCCCTATCTATTTCCTACCATCTTTTTTTCAAACCCCTCCAATTCATATCTCTGGGCTTATAACCTCTGACTCCTTATCTTCTCCTCTTCTTATCCTTACATTATGAATTTCAGCCCTAATAATCTTTGCTAGGTATAAAATCTTAAATATACACTCTTCCCCTCGCCTCTTTATTCAACTTATTCTAACTTTAGCCCTTATTCTTATTCTTACATTCACTCAATCAAACCTCCTTCTATTCTATATTATATTTGAAGCCTCCCTTATCCCCACACTCTTTATTATTTTAGGTTGAGGTAACCAACCAGAGCGACTTCAAGCAGGAATATATCTTGTACTCTATACAGTAGCAGCATCCCTCCCCTTGCTCCTCAGTATTTCAACCATTTATTCTTTAAATTCCTCTCTATTCTTTCCCTTATATATATGATCTACACCACTACTCCCCACTCTATGATGAGCTGCCTCTATCCTTGCCTTTCTAGCTAAAATACCACTCTATTCTCTTCATCTTTGGCTACCAAAAGCACACGTTGAAGCTCCTGTCGCAGGATCAATAATTCTAGCAGCCATTCTTCTAAAACTAGGCGGTTACGGATTAATTCGCTTTGCTTCCCTTTTCTATTCTATAAACTCCCTATTTATACCCTTTCTCTTATCCTTAACATTATGAGGTGCAGTAATCACCAGATTTATCTGTCTACGCCAAACAGACCTCAAAGCCCTTATTGCATATTCCTCTGTTGGTCATATAGGTCTTATAACCGCAGGTATTATATCAAACTCCTCTTGAGGTTATGAAGGTGCTCTCATTATAATAATTGCTCATGGTCTAAGCTCATCCGGTCTTTTCGCAATTGCTAATTCTCTATATGAATCGACACATACACGCAGATTATTTTTGACAAAAGGAATACAAGCAATATTCCCCATTATATCTCTTCTCTGATTTATCTTATCCATCGCCAATATAGCAGCCCCCCCTTCTCTTAATTTAATTGCAGAAATCTCATTATTCTCCTCTATTCTCTCCGCTTCAACACTTTCAGCATTCCCCCTATTCCTATCCAGCCTTCTAGCTGGTGCATATTCACTTTTCCTTTTTACTGCTACACAACACGGTCACCCATCTTCCTACCAAACACCTACTTTTTACTCCTCTCCCCGAAATATTATACTAGCTTCAGCCCATTTATACCCCTTATTTTTTATTGTAATAAAACTTGACTTATCTTCTTCATGACTTTTCTGGTCTTCTAGTTGAATACAACATCAAATTGCAAATTTGAAGGAGTGGGCTACCCCACTAAGACCTTTCAACCTCAGTAAGATAAGATAATCAAGTCTGTTGGGCTCATGACCCGAACGTGGTGTTTCTACCTCTTACTTTTAGCTTGACTCTGACTACTCTATTTCCTTTATCTAAAATAATACATGTAAACTCTCTCTACCCCCGTGAGGATGACCACTCTCTAATTAATCTAAAAGACTCCTCAGATTGTGTATTCATAAATCTTAGAAACTTCTCTAATATTTAATTAAACCTTCACGCCTGCAGTACTAAATACTGAAATAATAAAGAAATTTAGACACGATTATTGATACTTTAGGGCCGGCCTAACTGGTGCCAGAAGCCTCGGTTAAACCAACGAAGCCCAAGTAAATTTTAACGGAAAACGCGGTAAATTATCCTCATGGCAAATCCATATACTCTATCCAGGGGTATAATCCGACAATAGTTAATTCTTCTTTTATTGCCATTCTCTACACCCCGCGAAAGCTTAGACCAAAACCAGGATTAGATACCCAATTATTCTAAGCCATAAACCCCTCCACCTTGGCACTACAACTACATAGTTCAAACCGAAAGAGATTGGCGGCATTCTAACATCCCAGGGGAACCTGTTTTTTAATTCGATAATCCACGCACACCTTACTCTTTTTTGACTCCACAGCCTGTGTATTGCCGTCGTCAAGTTAACCACGTAAGTGAAAATAAAGTATGCTTAATGGTTTCTTTTTCCACCCTCAAGTCAGGTCAAAATATAGCTTATAAAAGAGACAAAATGGGTTACATTGTTAATCACCCCTAACACTTTCCTTAACCGTTCTTCCACCTTAGTAGGACTTGGTAGTAAAACATAAATATTATGTATGTTTGAACCACGCATCTAGAATGAGCACATATCGCCCGTCACCCTCGCCGAAAGGTGAGGTAAGTCGTAACATAGTAGGTGTAACGGAAGTTGCACCTACCAGCCCAATTGAAAGTATCTGGGATACAATTCACTTACACTGAATTTTAGGGGGGTTCAATTCCCTCTCAACTGATCTTTATACACAAAACCTCCTTAACTCCTTATTATCTACCTTTTGAATACCTTTATACACCCGAAAGGACCCACACCTCAACTCAAAAATTTAGTAATTCTACTGTACCTTTTGCATCATGGCTTAGCAACACCCAAATCTATTCAAGATCACTCCCGAAAACAATTGAGCTGCTCTTTATTTGCTTTCGAGCCCACCTATTTATGTTTCAAAATAACAGGAAAAATAAAGACCAGAGGCTACATACCTACCGCAATTGCTGATAACTGGTTTTCTGACTTCTTTATATATTAAAAAAATTAAATTTAACATTAAATTTTTTTTACACCAGAGGCAAAGCTCTGCTGTCTAAATCCTATAATCTTATATAATCTTAACAATTTAGTAGGCCTCACAATAGCCCCCTTATTCAATATACAACAATTATCTCCATCCCACGTTATAATTTCTACCTATCCCTATGCTCTATATCATCAGAAACCTTTAACCTACTCTTCTTCTTACTCTATATTCTGCTAAGATAAGTATTCAATTTAAACCCCTACATATCTTCCACTCTTTTATTAATATAAACCAAACCCTTATACATAACAAATTGCTAAGAAGGAACTCGGCATATATAAACTCCGACTGTTTATCAAAAACACTGCCTCTTGCACCCCAAATAAGAGGTCGATCCTGCCCAGTGATCTCTATTCAACGGCCGCGGTACCCTGACCGTGCTAAGGTAGCGTGATAATTCGCCCTTTAATTGTGGGCTTGTATGAACGGACGAACGAGAGTTTTTCTGTCTCCTTAGCAAACCTAAAAATTAATCTCTAGGTGAAGAAGCCTAGATCCCTCCAAAGGACAAAAAGACCCTAAAGAGCTTTGTCAGTCCTCATCACACTACCCTCCCTATAATATATTTTAATTACTATGAATACTGACTTAACTGGGGCGGTTAAGGAAAAATCTTAATCTTCCATCAAACTTATCAAGACCTACAAGTCTCTTTTTCTGACCCTAATAAGAACATAGAAACAAGCTACCTTAGGGATAACAGATTCATCCTCCTCAAGAGTACACATTGACAGGAGGGATTGACACCTCGATGTTGGCTTAGGGTTACTTGGGGGTAGCAGCCGCCCCCAACGTAGGTTTGTTCAACCTTTAAACCCCTACATGAGCTGAGTTCAGACCGGCGCAAGCTAGGTCAGTTTCTATCCTTGGAGCCATCCAACTCTAACTCAATAGTACGAAAGGACCTTGAGTTTATAAATCCTTTACACTAATAGCAACCCACTAATAACTTCATCAATTTTAATCTATTGAATCCACTTCCTGACATCTAGTTGGCAGATCAATGCACTTGGCTTAGGACCAAACCATGAGAAATTTTCTCACTAGATACTCGGCAATCTGTTTTGGAAACACTTGGTTTTGAAAACCAAATAAAGACGTTCGACTCGTCTGATTTCCTTGTCTCTCTAGTTTAATTAAAACATTTGTCTTGCACATAAAAAATGGTGCCTACCACCGAAAGACACTTCAAAGTGGCAGAAAAATGCAATAGGTTTAAGCCCTACTTATGAAGACCCTCCAATCTTCCTTTGATTTATGACCTTAAATCTTCTCTTATCAATTATCACAACCTTCATTATAAGTCTTCTAGCCATAGCTTTTTTTACCCTAGTAGAACGTAAATTCCTAGGCTATTTTCAACTCCGTAAAGGACCCAACAAAGTAGGTATCGCCGGCCTTCCTCAACCTTTCGCCGATGCTCTAAAACTATTTACTAAAGAACAAACTAAACCAACCCTCTCAATACTTATCCCTTTCCTGTTTGCCCCTTGTTTAAGTCTTATTCTAGCTCTATTTATATGATCCTTATACCCATCATTTTCTACACAAACTTTTATTAAATGAGGAGCCCTCCTTTTTTTATGTATTTCTAGACTTAATGTATACACCACCTTAATTGCAGGATGATCATCAAATTCTAAATACGCCCTTCTAGGAGCACTGCGGGCTATCGCCCAAACAATCTCCTATGAAGTCAGAATAGCCCTCATTTTTCTTTCACCCTTATGTCTTCTATGATCTTTAAATTTCTTCTGTATTCTTAATACCTCTTATATTTGGCTAGCCCTACCAATCCTCCCACTCTTCTACTCATGATTTATTTCAATTCTAGCTGAAACAAACCGAACCCCTTTCGATTTCGCAGAAGGAGAATCCGAACTAGTAAGTGGTTTTAATATCGAGTATGGCAGTGGTCCTTTTGCCCTCATCTTTATAGCTGAGTATTTAAGAATTCTTATTATATGCATTCTGACTTCCATCTTTTGATTATCATCTATCTATGACACTTCATATATTTTATCCGCTAAAGCCAGAATCCTAGCCTTCTTCTTTATTCTTTTACGTGCTACTCTCCCACGCATACGATATGATCGCCTTATAAACCTTACATGAAAAAGCTTTCTCCCCCTTTCCCTTACAGCGCTTATTCTGATTTATCCAATCTCCCTTACCCTTGTATTATAAACAATCTAGCGAGTCTCCAACATTTTTGCTTGATACGCAAAAAAAAGTAGACACTATCTACTGTCTCGCATATACCTTTTGGAGCTGTAATCCTTAGCCCTTGCCTTTTAAGCAAGTAAAACCTAAATTAGGTCAAAAGGAATGTCATCCTGATTAAGAATCCTACTTATCTCCATACTTTTAACATTTGCTATTATAATATTAGCTTGGCTCCTCAATCACCGCCATAACTCCACACGAGAAAAGCTTTCCCCCTTTGAATGCGGCTTTGACCCCAAAAACTCTGCTCGCCTTCCATTTTCTCTACGATTTTTCCTTTTAGCCGTTATCTTTTTAGTATTTGATATCGAAATTGCTCTTTTAACCCCTCTACCTATCATATTTTCCAACGGAACCCCTCTTATTCTTCTAACTGCCACATTTATATTTTTACTTATCCTACTCCTAGGTCTGTTCCACGAATGGCGTGAAGGATCTTTGAACTGATCCAATTGGGATGCAACTGGTGTTGGGGTTGCCTTCTAAGCTTACCCCCAAGGGGGTTCAATTCCCTCCTCATCTCTATGATAATACAAATAGGTCGCCACTACAGCCTCATACTCTCATCTTTTCTTCTTGCTGGAATCCTTATTGCTATCACAAGCAATAACTGATTTATAATATGAATGGGTTTAGAACTCAACCTTTATGCTTTTACCCCATTTATTCTTCAAACCTCCAACCATTTAGAAAAAGAAGCCGCTCTAAAATACTTCCTCACTCAAGCAACCGCCTCAATTATTCTTCTCACATCCATTTTATTTTCCAATTACTCCCCTGCCATACCTACTCTTATATTTATATCCCTTGCCATAAAACTAGGTGTAGCCCCATGTCACTTCTGATTCCCAAGCGTTATAAACGCGAGACCTTGACCCACTTGCTGACTTCTTGCAACAGTACAAAAAATTGCCCCTTTAACTCTAATTAATTACCTCTTTTGTTATATAAACAACAACCTCATGTTTTCTCTAGCCGCCCTAAGAGCTCTCGTAGGTGCAAACGGCGCCTTTAATCAATCACATTTACGTCCTCTTCTAGCTTACTCCTCAATTCATCATATAGGCTGAATTTTTGCAGTTCTAAAATTTTCCTCTTCTATAGCCGCCCTATATTTTGTATCTTACTTTCTTATTTCCTCATCTATTATATTCTTTTTTCACAAACTCAATCTTAATAGCCTTGCCCCCTCAAATATAAACGCCTTTAATAAATCCTATCTTTTATCTATCCTATTTAATCTTCTTAGTCTAGGAGGTCAACCCCCCTTTTTAGGCTTTTTCCCAAAAATGATAATTATTTTTTTTCTTACTAACAACCAAATATTTCTTCTAGCAACCATCCTGATTTCCACTTCAGCCATCAGACTATACTTTTATATAAAAATCATTCTATATACCCTTTTCTCTAGTACCTCCCCCCACCCATCAATATTCCTATTTATGAAACCCTCTTTCTCTATCCTCTTACTAATCCTCACTACATCCTTCTCCACCATTATTTTTTCTACAATCATTCTTCTCTCCTTATAACCTATATTAACTATATGCGCTGACTTTACTCCACCAACCACAAAGACATCGGCACTCTATATTTTATCTTTGGTGTATGAGGTGGCCTACTAGGCACCTCTATAAGCCTACTTATTCGTATTGAACTTGGCCAACCAGGAAGATGACTCGGCAGAGACCAACTATATAATACAATTGTAACTGCACATGCTCTATTAATAATTTTCTTTATAGTTATACCAATCTTTATTGGAGGCTTTGGAAATTGATTAATTCCACTTATGTTATCAGCACCCGATATAGCATTCCCCCGCATAAACAACATAAGTTTTTGACTTCTTCCTCCTTCCCTTCTGCTTATTCTCAGATCTGCTGCAGTAGAAAAAGGAGCCGGGACCGGATGAACTATTTATCCCCCACTCTCAAGCAATATAGCCCATGCAGGACCCTCTGTAGATCTTGCCATCTTTTCCCTTCATCTAGCTGGTGCCTCCTCAATTATAGCCTCAGTAAATTTTATCTCAACTGTATTCAACTGCCGAATCAAAGGCATACGTCTAGAACGAATTCCATTATTTGTCTGAGCAGTTCTAATCACAACAGTTCTCCTTCTATTATCACTTCCTGTTTTAGCAGGTGCAATCACCATACTTCTAACTGATCGTAACGTAAATACCGCTTTCTTTGATCCTAGAGGAGGAGGAGACCCCATTCTATTTCAACACCTTTTCTGATTCTTTGGTCACCCAGAAGTTTATATTCTTATTCTACCCGGCTTTGGAGCAATTTCCCACATTGTAGCCCACTATTCAGGTAAACAAGAACCCTTCGGAGTTTTAGGCATAATCTATGCTATGCTTGGTATTGGTATTCTAGGCTTTATTGTATGAGCCCACCACATATTTACAGTAGGCATAGATGTTGATACACGTGCTTATTTTACTGCAGCTACAATAATCATTGCAGTCCCGACTGGAATTAAAGTATTTAGATGATTAGCCACTATCTTTGGCTCCCCTATTAAATATGAACCAGCCATACTATGAGCCCTAGGATTTATTTTTCTATTCACAGCAGGAGGCCTCACTGGTATCATTTTAGCAAATGCCTCACTAGACACCGCCCTTCACGATACTTACTACGTCACTGCCCACTTCCACTACGTTTTAAGTATAGGCGCAGTCTTTGCCATTTTTGCAGCTTTTAACCATTGATTCCCCCTTTTCTCAGGTGTAACCCTACACAACCGATGAACTAAAATCCACTTTATGCTTATATTTATTGGTGTTAATATAACCTTCTTTCCACAACACTTTTTAGGTCTAAGTGGTATACCACGCCGCTACTCAGATTACCCCGACGCCTACACTAAATGAAATATAGTATCTTCATTCGGCTCTATAGTAAGGTTTGTAGCACTTCTCTTATTTATCTTTCTCCTATGAGAAGCCTTCGCAACCCAACGAACTGTCACCAACTTTTCCCATATACCAAGAAACCTAGAATGATCTAAAAGAGACATCTTACCCCTCGACTTTCATAATGAAGATGAAACCTCAAGCTGCATCTCTTTATAATTTGTGTAGAAGCCAATTTATATGGCACCTAACTGTTAATTAGGAAAAAGTCTCACTTCTTGACCTACCCAGATGGCTAACTTTGCCCAACTATCATTTCAAGACGCCGTATCACCAATTATATCTCAACTTATTGCATTCCATGACCATGCCCTCCTAGTCCTCATTTTAGTTATCACAATTATTGGTTACGCTTTTTTTTCTCTTATAAAAAATCAATTAACTTCTCGGTATACTCTAGAAGCTCAACAAATTGAAATTATCTGAACCATTCTTCCAGCCTTTACTCTTTTATTTCTAGCATTCCCTTCACTACACCTCCTTTATCTTATAGACGAAATCGCTAAACCAAATATTACAATCAAAGCTGTAGGCCACCAGTGATATTGAAGGTATGAATACGGGGATTTCCCACTCCTAGAATTCGACTCATATATAACCCAAGAATCCGATCTTTTACCAGGCGAATACCGCCTCCTTGAAGTAGACCACCGTACCGTCGCCCCCATTAACGCTCAAATCCGTGTTATTGTAACCGCAGCAGATGTTATTCACTCATGAACCATCCCATCTCTAGGCATCAAAGCAGATGCCGTCCCAGGTCGCCTCAATCAAGTTGGCTTTTCCGCTTCTCGCCCAGGAGTCTTCTATGGTCAATGCTCAGAAATTTGTGGTGCTAACCACTCCTTTATACCAATCGCTCTAGAAATTGTAGACACTCAATCCTTCTTAAAATGAGCCATATCCAACTCATCTAATTGAAGCTTTAGTTAAATTAATAACATAAGAATGTCAGCCTTAAATTACTTTTATAAGTAAGCTTCTATGCCACACCTTTCCCCTATACTATGAGCCTTATCTTCACTAATATTTATTTTTATTTTACTTACTATCAACTCTACCTTATGATGATCCCACTCTCCAATTTTTCCCTCTATTCCTTCCTCCTCCGCCAATTTATGTAACCCAGCCTGATCTTGATCCTAAGTGAGATGGCAGAACTCTATGCAGTAGACTGTAAATCTACCAATGGAACAATATTTCCTCTCACTTAGCTTCTTAGTATAAATTATTACATTTGCCTTCCAAGCAAAAAATTTAGAATCCTAAAGAAGTTAATGGTACGTCAACCCTTCCACCTTGTTGAATACAGCCCCTGACCACTCACTGGCAGAGCTGCCGCTTTAGCAATAACAAGCGGCACCGTAGCTTGATTTCATGGACACAGCACTCTATGCGCCTCTTTAGGCCTCGCTCTTCTTATCTTAACACTAATTCAATGATGACGAGATGTCACCCGAGAAGCCACATTTTTAGGCTTCCACACTATTCCTGTTGTAAAAGGACTTCGATGAGGTATAATCCTATTTATTTCATCCGAAGTTATATTCTTCTTCTCTTTTTTCTGATCCTTCTTTCATAGAGCCCTTGCCCCCACTCCTGAACTAGGTTGTATATGGCCCCCAACAGGCACCACACCTATTAATCCTTTTTCTGTACCCCTCCTTAACACAGCTGTCCTACTTGCCTCTGGTGTTACTGTTACATGAGCCCACCACAGCCTAATAGAAAAAATACGAATAGAGACCATCCAAGCACTCGCCCTAACAGTAACTTTAGGAGCCTACTTTTCTTTCCTTCAAGCTGGAGAATATATTGAAGCCACATTTACCATTGCCGATAGCATTTATGGCTCAACATTCTTTGTAGCTACAGGATTTCATGGACTTCACGTCTTAATTGGCTCTTCTTTTCTTCTAGTATGCCTCCTCCGTGCTATCTCCCACCATTTTTCTAATGGCCACCACTTTGGATTCGAAGCCGCAGCTTGATACTGACACTTTGTAGATGTTGTCTGAATCTTCCTCTACTTATGCATTTACTGATGAGGTTCTTATATGGAAAAGTGTAACTAGCACATAGGCCTTTGACACCTATAGTTGGGAACAACCATCCCATTCCATAAATGCTTACTTTATTTTTATCACTTTCTATCTCATTAATATTTATAACCCCCATCTTAAACACCCCTTTATTCCTTGGTCTCTCTATCCTTCTATATTCTCTTGCAATCTCCACATTAACAGCAATAACTTGTTCCAGCTGATTCGGCCTAATTCTTTTTATTATTTATATTGGTGGTATACTAGTAATATTTGCCTACTTTGCAGCTCTATCCCCAAACCAAATATATAATCTACCCTCTATCCCTCTTATATTTTTAGTTTCCTTTATTATTACCTTCATATACCTTACAACATTAGACACTAAATATTTTATACCCTCACTCCTATCCTCCTCAATTAAAATAAACACCTTTTTATACTCCCAAGAACAAGCACCCATCCTAATTTTCTTAGTCATTCTTCTTCTCCTCGCCCTCATCCTAGTAGTAAAAATAACAAAACATACTACAGGACCTCTACGCCCATTTAACTAATATTATGTTCCAACCAATCCGTAAATCCCACCCACTTATCAAAATTGTAAACAATGTATTAATTGATCTGCCTGCACCTAATAATCTATCTATCTGATGAAATTTTGGCTCCTTACTAGCCTTATGCCTAGGAATCCAACTTATCACCGGCATTTTTCTAGCCATACATTATGCATCTCATGTAGACTTAGCATTCTCCTCTGTTGCCCATATTTCCCGAGACGTAAATTACGGCTGACTTCTACGAAGACTTCATGCCAATGGCGCCTCATGATTCTTTATCTGCCTCTACCTACATATCGGACGAGGTATATATTATGGCTCCTATACCCTTATAGAAACATGAAACATTGGCGTCCTTCTATTCATTGTTACCATAGCCACAGCATTTATAGGCTATGTTCTACCATGAGGCCAAATAAGATTCTGAGGAGCTACAGTCATTACCAATTTATTTTCTGCTATTCCATATCTTGGTCCGCCACTCGTAGAATGATTATGAGGTGGCTTCGCAGTTGATAATGCAACCCTAAACCGATTTTTTGCACTTCATTTTCTTCTCCCATTTGTAATTGCAGCCCTAGCAATAATCCACATTTTATTTCTTCACCAAACAGGCTCTAACAACCCTCTAGGATTAAACAGAAACTCAGATAAAATTCCATTTCATTGATATTATACAAGAAAAGATATTTTAGGTATAACCATTATACTCCTAACATTACTACTAGTTACCCTTTTCTGACCTAACATATTTGGAGACCCTGAAAATTTTACACCCGCTAACCCATTAATCACACCAATCCATATTAAACCAGAATGATATTTCCTTTGAGCTTATGCCATCCTCCGATCCATCCCAAATAAACTTGGAGGTGTCGCTGCTATATTTGCAGCAATACTCATTCTGTTCATTCTACCAATTCTATTTGCCCCCCAACAAAAATATTCTATTACCTTCTACCCCCTTTACCAATTCCTATTCTGATCTTTCGGGGCTACCTGCCTTCTTCTTACCTGAATCGGAGGTTGCCCAGTAGAAGCACCTTATGACTCTTTAGGACAAATCTTCACCCTTATATATTTTCTATTTTTCTTAACTGCCCTACCATCAATCATTTTATGAAATAAAATTATTAATTAAGATCTTAGGTTAATATAAACCTTTCGCCTTCAAAGCCTAAAATAGGGCCTGCCCTAGATCTTGATGCTAACAGATATTTTTTCCTCTTTTGACCCAGCCACAAACGCTTTATTTAACATTTTTCCCTCCCCCATTTTTTGATTCTCAAATATATTTCTTGTAATAGTAATCTCAACATCATTTTGACAAACCCACCACCAAATCTCTACCCTAATCTATATACCAAAAGCCTTTATAACATCCCAAACATCACGTACTAAAGGATCTAATATAAAAGCATTCCACGGAGTTATCACAGCCCTCTTTCTATCATTAATTGCTATTAATCTCACAGGCCTAACCCCTTATGTCTTTAGTATTTCAAGCCATTTATTTTTTACTCTCTCCCTTGCCTTACCAATTTGACTTGCACTTATTATATCCTCTATTACATATTCTCCTTCCCGCTTCCTAGGTGGTCTGCTTCCAGGAGGTGCCCCCGATTGATTAAATCCATTTCTAGTAATTGTTGAATCTTTAAGAATTCTAGTACGCCCCATCACTTTATCATTCCGACTGGCTGCAAATATAAGAGCCGGGCATATTGTTCTTGCTTTAATTGGCATCTATGGATCAGCAGCTATTTTTTCTTCATCCTACTCTATAATTTCCCTTATTTCCATTCAAACCTTCTATATTTTATTTGAAATCGCTATTTGCCTTATTCAAGCCTATATTTTTTGTCTTCTTATCACCCTATATAGTGATGACCATAGCTAAGTGAGGTGCAAGATTAGCATATCGGCCACGGTCCGATACATAGGGGTGTAACTCCTCTCCCACTTTTTTTTTTTTTTAATATATATATATATATTTTTTTTTTAA